TTACCATGGCGTTACTCTACCGCTGAGTTAAAAGGGCCTCTTTGATTCAATTCCTGAATAAATTACTATGCAGATAAGATATATCTATACTATGATACATATATATTATATATAAGTACATGCAATAGACTCATACTCATAGTGGTTGCTAGTGGACTGAGAATTTGAATTTCACTAGTGAATGAATATAGGCTCAAAATAAATGGGTTTATTTATATTGCATAAATATCAATCAATGCAATGAATTGTTTCAAGGCCGGGCCTAATTACCCTTTTCGAGAACTTCTTGATCCCCTCTTTCCATATTTTATTTATCGTTTGTGTTTGTTAATTTCCTGGTATTGACAATTTCAACAAACTGTTCATACTATGAGCATAGTATGATGGCGTTCGGGCAAGCATGCCCCCATCGTCTAGTGGTTCAGGACATCTCTCTTTCAAGGAGGCAGCGGGGATTCGACTTCCCCTGGGGGTAGGGTACTACGAAAGGAAGTTGATCATGGATTATCAATAGATTGAGAATTGATTTGTCCGGGGTCGATGCCCGAGCGGTTAATGGGGACGGACTGTAAATTCGTTGGCAATATGCCTACGCTGGTTCAAATCCAGCTCGGCCCAAGGATTCGCTGAGCCAAGATCACATTATATAATCCTATAGCTAGCTATAGAAAGAATAAGAAAAAACTTTCAGATATACTCCTCTTTTTTGTTCTCATAAATTCTGATCTTTTTAATAATCTAGATTCATATCACGATCTGTAAGTCTAAAGAAAAGAGCAAAGAACTTAAAAGACTCTTTTTGTTCATTGAACGATGGATTCTCAATCGTTTTGGCAATAACAAAAGGATTAAATTAATCCCTAACACCTTATTTTTATTTTTGGGGGATTGTAGTTCAACTGGTCAGAGCACCGCCCTGTCAAGGCGGAAGCTGCGGGTTCGAACCCCGTCAGTCCCGACATACCCTTTTCTATGAAAGGGGCGATGAAAGAGGGATAAGGAGCATAATTTTTAGATCATTAAAAAAACGGAGCATAATTTAGAACTTAACCCTGTCCTTCTTTCCATTTCCCCTCGATTCTTTGTTTGTATTTGTAACCAATGAAAGCGGAAACGCAGTTAGATGATATTTCATTAGATGCTTGTACCCGGAAGGCTAGAATTTTTTTCGAAAAAGAATGAAAAAAAGGGCATTTTTATTTGATTAGAAAGATTCGGTATGGATAAAAGATCTTCTTATGTTATACTATTCAATTCTGGACGGTGAATCGATTTGCTAGCTCAGATATTGTTAGTCACGATATTGGGCCGAGTCAATATCATTATCATCGAGATGTAATTCATCCCATTGAATTTACAGGCGAAAGGTTTATCATCTCTATGGGATTAAATCCCGAGTTATTGTGAAGTAAAAAAAAAACGAAAGATGAGATTATGGAAGTAAATATTCTTGCATTTATTGCTACTGCACTGTTCATTCTAGTCCCTACTGCTTTTTTACTTATCATATATGTAAAAACAGTCAGTCAAAATAATTAAGTTGAATGAAACTTGACTTCGGAGTTCTTAGCAAGGATTCCCTTTTTTCTTTTTCGTCTTAAATGAAATGAGCGGACTAGAATCCGCAGTATTCTATGAGATCGGATAGTATGGTAGAAAGAAAAGAGTCATATATTTCTTTCTACCATACTATTTTTTTTGAGTATTAGACAGTTAAAAAAGCGAACTCAATTTCGTAGTACCCTTAGAGTCCACTTCTTCCCCATACTACGAGTGAAAGGGAAAATGTAAAGACTACCATTAAAGCAGCCCAAGCTAGACTTACTATATCCATGTGACTTGTGTCCCCTATCTCTATGAATATGCAGGAATTATTCCATTATTGCTCACTAATAATAGTGGAATCAATGGTGCAGAGTCAAAAAAAAAGGGGGGGGTGTTCTGCACCAACACTGTTGATGAACTAATTCCCTAAACCCATTTATTCTTAATATGATTTCTAGTAGAATCGGGAAACATTAAGCCCAAGCAAAATAACAACAGGTAGTGACGTCCTTCCAAGTATCGAGGGGATGTTACTAATAGAACATGTAAGATAATAAAATATCCAGTGTTTATTTTTTCGACCTTACTAAATAAAAGGCATAAAAATAGGGAATCAAGACGGATCGCTATCCATCACAATCACAGACCTCCATTCCCCATTTGATCTAATCCTTACCCTCTCCCGATTCTGTCTTTTAAACAATCGTAAACTAGTCTAGTCTTGACTAGGACTAAGGTTACTGAATAGAAAAGAAAAAAAGTGCCAATCGAATTCAAGGCCTAGTTAGTAGACACTCCAGTGGAAGGGCTATCAAGACTTACCGATCACTCTAATCTTTTCTTTTGGTGAATCCTTGGCGCAAGTATTTACAGCCCTCTACAGATGTTTAGAATCAAAGAAGTATCAAAAGCCGCCCTCCCCTGGAGAATAAGTCGTTGAGTTATATCAGTAGAA